TCCTAGTGAGTTTTACGGGCCGACTGGCCCAGAAGCTTCTCAAGCTCAAGCATTTACTTTTCTAGTTAGAGACCAACGTCTTGGGGCTAACGTGGGATCCGCTCAAGGACCCACAGGTTTAGGTAAATACCTAATGCGTTCCCCGACGGGAGAAGTCATTTTTGGGGGAGAAACTATGCGCTTTTGGGATCTGCGTGCTCCTTGGTTAGAACCCTTAAGGGGTCCAAATGGTTTGGACTTGAGTAGGTTGAAAAAAGATATACAACCTTGGCAAGAACGTCGGTCTGCGGAATATATGACTCACGCTCCTTTAGGTTCTTTAAATTCTGTAGGTGGTGTAGCTACCGAGATCAATGCAGTTAATTATGTCTCTCCGAGAAGTTGGTTATCTACCTCTCATTTTGTTCTGGCATTCTTCCTATTCGTGGGTCATTTATGGCACGCGGGAAGAGCTCGCGCAGCCGCAGCGGGATTTGAAAAGGGAATTGATCGTGATCTTGAGCCTGTTCTTTTCATGACTCCTCTTAACTGAGACGGGGGATCCAATGCTTCACGTCGGAATCGGTTTGATTCCGCCATACGTATTGAGGGAATCAGGTCATATTTAAAAAGTATTTTCTTTCTTTTCAACTCATTTTTTTCTATCTAATACTTTTTTTTCTGGCTCGGCTGGGTGGAATAGCCGAGCCTTTTTATTCTTATTCATATTCTTATTCATATTAAGAGTCTTCTTAACTTAAGAAGCCGGGAAAAACCAATAAAGAAAGAAATCTCTTCATCCAGCAAAAGGAGAGAGAGGGATTCGAACCCTCGATAGTTCGAAGAACTATGCCGGTTTTCAAGACCGGAGCTATCAACCCCTCAGCCATCTCTCCGAAAGATAATTTCTATTTTATTTTTATTCCACCGAATAGAACATAGTTGGTACCATCACTATCTATAGAAAGATATCGTGTGTGAATTATCTATCTGTATATATAGATAGATGAGACGCAATCTACCTTGTATATTTGTTTGTGAATGTGAAGTCAAAAAAATAACCCTTGACCCCATGCCCGAATAAAAGCGGCAAAAACTTTGGAGGAAATAAACCCGGTAGACTCAACGGATTCATGGTAAAATTCTTCTATGCTGCATTTTATTAATCCGATACGATAGAGGGATCAAATGGTATAGTTCTTTTGTTGATACCTTGGAGGATTAGAAACATGACTATTGCTTTCCAATTGGCTGTTTTTGCATTAATTGCTACTTCGTTAATCTTACTGATTAGTGTACCCGTAGTTTTTGCTTCTCCTGATGGTTGGGTGAGTAACAAAAATCTTGTATTTTCGGGTACATCATTATGGATTGGATTAGTTTTTCTGGTGGGTATCCTTAATTCTCTTATTTCTTGAATCTATACGTTTCCAGATCCAAAGCGGACCCCTCCCACGAATTTCTTGGATTGTGAAACACATTGAAATTCAATACAATCTCGATAAGTCCCCAAAAAGCAAATAAAATAAAAATAATAACAGATAGAGGGAGGGGTCCGTTAAACTTGCGGATTCTGTAACTTGAAAAAGATAAATAGAACTTTAATGATGAATGAAATAAAAAAAATTTAAACAATTTTAATATGAATTTGAATATTTTTTCATTTCTATATTTAAATATCGAATTTTTTTAATATATAGAATGGTTTTAATTATTTTTTTATAATATTTAGAATTTATATAATTGTATAGTGTAATAAAATCAAAATTTTTGTATAATGTATATTGATTAATAATGTATATTAATGATATATAATTAAATATATATATATATTATTATTATTTTATTTTTAGTATTTTATTAATATTAAAATAATAATTAATAATAATATTGATTAATAATCATTTCTAATTTGACATTTCTAATTTGAATTGGTTTTGTGTTGGAATTTAATAAAAAAATCCTCCTCACGAGAGTATCCGACCTAGCTCTGACCAAATATTATCCAGACTCTTCGTATCAAGAGTATCAAAAACAAAAAATGCGGATATAGTCGAATGGTAAAATTTCTCTTTGCCAAGGAGAAGACGCGGGTTCGATTCCCGCTATCCGCCCAGGCAATGTATTTAAGAGGATGGAGGATTTGTTCTAATTGACTGTATTGTTATAGTTCACTGTAATATAATAACTTCCGCCCTCAAAAAAGTGTTAATGACGTACTAGTTAATAGGGTGAAGTCTTACTTTTTTGTTAAATAAATGTTGCGGGAATGGGATTTGAACCCATGACCTCAAGGTTATGAGCCTTGCGAGCTACCAAACTGCTCTATCCCGCGAGAAAAGAAACCCTAGGAACTAAATTAACGGACAAAGAAGGATAAAAAAAAGCGCCCCTCTTCCAGATTCTGTACAAATAGAATAGCCTATTTATACCGAATGGTAAAGGGGCTTCCGAGGATCATAGAAATAAATAGAAATAGAAACAGGAAGGGATATTTTAATCCTTACCAACTCGATCTTGT